ATGAAGCTATGCGACTAGAAATTGATCCCTATGATCGAAGTTATATACTTTATAACATAGGCCTTATCCACACAAGTAATGGAGAACATACGAAAGCTTTAGAATATTATTTTCGGGCACTCGAACGAAACCCGTTCTTACCGCAAGCTTTTAATAATATGGCCGTGATCTGTCATTACGTGCGACTATCTCCACTATAGAAAGAAAAAAGGAAAGAGCAAATCCACTAACACTAATAAATACTAGAAAAAAAAATAGGCTTTCTACATATATATCGTCCAAAACAAAACAACGATTTTTATCAGCTGTAGCAAAGAAAGAAACTTCATAGAAGTCAAAATATGAAGAAATAGATATGCCTAGATACTTTATTCTATGGATAGATAAAGGATCTAATTGATAGAGAAAGCACCGTAAAGATCAATTAGCAGGGTTTTGCGCCGATACAATAAGAACTGCTTACTTTTTTTTCATTTTATTTTATCATGATCTTCATATTTTGATTTTTGGCTGTTGCACTAAGTTACTTAGGACTCTCTAGTTTTGGGAATATTTTTATAGGGAATTGGAAGCTAAAATCATAGAAAAAGAAGATAGAAGTAGGTATGATGAAAATGTTATGATATTATTGAATGAGTACAAGAAGGATAAAAAAATCATTAATAATACTCTTGTTATATCGGAAAATGAATTACAGATGTTACAGAATAAAATAGAAAATATGACTAGTCAATTCGATGAATATAGTATATTTAATGAGACTCCAAATTTAATTAAACTATTGATAGGGATGGATCTTATAAGCGCTAAATCTTATTTATATAAATACCTGCCTTCAACTGTTTATGATAGTACTATAGCTCAGTTTGGTGAATATACGCTGGAGGCTATCATTATATATGTCCTAGGGGGGTTGTATAACAGTATTCAAGAGTCCTCGGTTGTGAGGGTATCTACATTGTTGGATAAGCTAGATAGAAATGTTCGAACACAGGCTAATATAATCAATAAAAATAAGACAGTGAGTAGTACAGCAACAAGTACTCGAGTTGATAGTAGTAAGGATGGTGATATCAAGCAGAAAAAAGATAAGAAATATGAAATTGGTAAAAGATTGCTCGAGTTCATGATTGAAAGAAAATTGATCCATATTGAGACCTTTTCAACAGATGATAATAAAGCTGTAGTGAAAGAGAAAGGAAAGGGTTATTTAGAATCCTATTTATTCGCTGTATGTGATTTTGACTTAAGTCTTATCCCGTTGAAACTCAATCTTCCAATGGTTTGCAAGCCATTAGATTGGGAGCACATATCGGAAAAACAATTCTTTTTTGAGTTTGAGTTAAGTAAGCCTTTTAGGTTATCTGAAATGAGAGGCGGTTACTTAAGTAGTCCTACTTTTGATATATATAATGGTTTTAGTAATAGGTTTAGTCTTATATCATCCAACAACTTAAACAATTTCAATATAGAATTAGATGATGATAGGTATAAGGACATGTGCAACATATTGAATGGGCTTCAGAAACAAGGATTTCAGATAAATAAAAAGATATTGGGGTTCATTAAGAAGAATCGTGCTACTTTAGAAAAAGAAGGTCTTCTTATGCCTGGAATACTTGCACACGTGAATCTGAAAGAAGCATACGATCTTATGAGGAAATATTATTACCTGAATAAGGAAATACAGAATCTTTCTAGCCTTAGTGTTCTCTTAAAGGAATTAGCTAATAGGGTGCAGACAGCTAGGTATGAAGATTTCATAATCAGGCTAGCGTCCGCATACGAGGATTATGTCTTTTATCTGCCTGCCTTCCTTGACTTCCGTGGTAGAATCTACCGCTCAGGTATCTTGCATTTTCATGAGCGTGATTTAGCTAGAAGTTTCATAGTCTTTGCCAACAATCATCAAGAAGAAAGCAACCAGTCGACAAAGGATATAGTAGCCACTTCAGCTGCCTTTAAGTATCAGAAATTCTATCTTTATGATGAGGCTCTTAAATGGTATAAGGAAAAACAGCATGAGATCTATGATACTGATGATAAGAATTTAATAACATTTTCTAAGAAGGCTAGTGATCCATTTCAGTTCATAGCAAATGTACTGTGTAACGAAAAAGTTCCAGGATCTAATAGGATGCCAATAACTCAAGATGCTGCTGCTAGTGCTTATCAGATCATGAGTTATTTCTTGCTTAACGAAGAAATGGCTAGGAGAACGAATCTTATTCCCGACCCTTATGGGAAAATACAAGATGTATATATGTATTTGCTTCATGATTATAAGGAATTTTTGCATCATCGAATCAATGATAAATTGAAGATGGAAATCATTGAATCTAAGTTAGATAGAAAGCTCATCAAAAGTCTATTCATGCCTTTGATCTATGGGAAGACAATGATCAGTATGGAACATGATATTAGGCTAAAATATGGTGAATTGCTAAGTCGAAAGGATAGCTATAACCTCGCTAAACTTAGCATTGAATTTTTGAACCATAAATATCCAGAAATAGTCAATTTTATGAAGTTGATTACTATCATTAGTTGGTTTTGTTCTGAAATGGATAGAGCTGTTGTCTATAGTATACCATATTTCACTACAAAACAGGATTATATGTCTTTCGTAAAAGAAGAGATAATGGTTTATGAAAGGACTACCAAAAAGAAACGACGGATTACTCTAAATGTACCTACTATGAGGAGGGATAAGCGAAAGACTCAATCTTCATCATGCGCTAACTTTATTCATCAGAAGGATGCATACATTGCCATGAAAGTAGTAGAATCATTATTGAAACAAAGAGCACCTATATATACCGTACATGATAATTTTATAACGACACCGCCTTACATAAGAATTGTACCTGATATATATATCAAGGTCTTTATTAATATGGGTCCTCCACTTCAAATTATTAATGAATTGATTAGGATCAATCTTATTCAACCTAACTACGCTAATCGAGGTATTCATATCCCATTACCCTTAACATATTACTATAATAGCAATCCTATGCCATCTGATTATCTTACTGATTATTTGAATTCACTTTATCCCCTATCATCAATGAAAGATAAAAAGAAATGGGAAAAAAAGGTATCTGACTTTGTTAAGTATTACAACTACTATGTAGATGCAGTGTGCTGTAATCCAAATCAAGTTAATGATGCAGAGTCTTCACTTTCTCAAGAGAAGTGGAATCAATTTAAGAAACTTCTAGAGAACAGAAGTCATAATTACAGCGTACATTACTAATGAATACTAATGAATTACTGCCTTACGTAAGAAATGAAACGGACCTGCCTGTAGATATTCTACCTGGTAGGATATGATATTCTAAGGGAGAGGGCCCTTTCCTACTTATTCATCAGGTTTTGGTTTATAATCCTTCTTACCTTCCGTCTTAGCCTTCAACGCCTTAGCCTTCAATGCCTGAGCCTTGGTATAGTAGAGAGTTGGTTTGGTCTTTTGACCTTCCGTAGGGGACTGACTGACTTCTTCTTCTTTTGTCTTTTTATCATTATCCTTTTCTTCATTTTTCCTCAATAGTTCTGAAAATTTGTAAATAGTGGTTGCATCTTTACTCCCTAAGTCTATTACTTCTCTTGGTCGTGTGTCTATCCAGACATTATTTGAATCATAGACATTCTCTCTTTTCGTACTATGTGGTAGTCCGAGGTTTATTAGCAATTCCTTTTTGACAATCTGGAGTTCTTTCCAATCTATTCTGAAGTTAGCTGAAGTTGAGATCTGATTCATTAAAGAGAGATCCGCCAATTGCCTTTGAAACCATTCAGATGTGACTAAATCTTTAGCAGGACCCTTGTGTTTAATAATATGTCTATCATCTTCTATGTCTAACATATAACTTTTTGGTGCTAAGAATATTCCTCTCTTGACTTGGCATTCGAGTTTAAACATACCCAATTCTTTGGAAGAAATGAGATCGTCAGGAAGAGGACTTCCTAAAACTATAGAGTCAGTATCAGTATAGTAACAGTCAGGTCTGGAAATGTGTGGATACATATGAATACGAGCACAAGCAGTTATAGCTGCAGACAAATGAACTGCCGACATCTTAGGAGCTTTCCAGTCATCGTCGTCAGCAAAGCTACTATTGGTAATGTAATTGACAATATAATAATGATCGGTAAGCTTCTCCGCTGATTGAAAACTATCCTTCTTCATCAATTCTTCATATTTCTTTTGATTGCAGATCTCTGTTACTGTACTTTCAGGATTCATACCAAATCTACCATAGAGAGAGTTCATTAGAATCTTATAAATAAATGTCATAGCTTCATCACCTGATTTCTTGGATTCTAGTCTGCTTTCATAGAGGTCTGAGACAAAGCCTTTGAAAGGACTGGCCTTCTTCTCAAACAAATAACCCCTAAGAGGAATTATATGATAACCTAAATGACGCGCAAACTTCAACTCTTCGCTATAAAAGACTCCAACGAATTTTCCTGTAGGAAAGACTAAAGTACCAGTTTTATCCTTATAAGGTAAGAATGGACGTTTTATATTAGTAGGACATACTACATAGGCCTCAATAAATCCAAACAAGCTATCTAATTCGACGCTTTCCAAATTATTCTTCCAGACAGGTATACCACAAGGCATCGGATATTCTTTCATAATATAAGGATATAAAGAGTTCACATCATAATAGTATAGATTCTCACCATAGGGCTTATAGACATCAGCATGACCACCATAATAGCCACGCCTAATAAAGGTGTCTTGGTTCCTTGTAGGTAAATGAATATGAAAGGACTCATCATCCAAATAATTCTGACGAAAGATTTTAAGGGAAAGCGATGACAATGTCATCACATCCTCGATATCAATATTATACTTTTCCCAATGAATCTCTTGCGCCTTCAACATCACACCACCTAAGATAAGAATATCTTGTCGAAGATAGTTTATCAAATCCTCACTATGACCCTGAAGATTAGACACTTCCAATTCAGAATGTGGGATAGAACCTTTGGTACCTAATTCAGGACATAATGTATTCCCCAATGATTCAAGAGTGCTAGGGAGCAATGTGCATGAATCTCTGAAACGTAATAAGAGCTTACCACCAATATAGACTTTCAACTCGTAAAGTTTATGATTCCTCATCAATGTTTTAATTCTATACGAATTACCACGATCAGCATAATACCTAAGAATGAAAATTCCATCAAATCGGGCAAAATTATGGAAATAAACTGTTCGAACACGAGGATTTTTATTCACATAGACCTCCAAATTAGAGAGAAATTCAAACAACATTCTTTGACTCCTATCTTCAAAGTGAGGATTGAAATGGATTTGATTCTCACTGAAAAAGGTTTTGATCGAATATTCAGGTAGGGATGTAAGATCATCACCAGGATTCACCGCTAAGTAACCAGCTGCGTAAGGTACATGAACACTATTGACTAGTATAGTCTCTATATCGGCTACAATGAAAGAACGACATTCTGTTCCCCTAGCTTTGATTGCATTTATTTTAGTGGGAATACGACTATCTTTATACTTCAGTGATTTCTCTTCTGGTAGTTCACAACTTCCAATTTCTGACTCCATTACATTGTGAATATGAGTAAGAATAGCTGATGATATCTCATTAGGAAAGTCTATTAATTTCTGGGAATCCTTTTGTTCATAATAGATACGAATAAAGACACCTTTAATCACTGCATCCTGATATTGTTCACCCTTTAACTTCACTAGTTGATCAATCGTATCATATATCTTCTTCTTTGGTACACGATTACCAAATTGATCACACAATGGTATAGCCTTACCTAAAGTAAATGACAAATCACTGGATGAAGGTAATTGCATTGTATATCCTATAGTCAATTTCAAATATGAAGTATCAATTTGGTAAGCATACTGCTCGATTAATTGGATGAATGCTAATGTTAAAACCTCAAAATCAGTAGCTCGAGGGTATGGGTATATAAAATCCATAGAAGCATAGATAGAACCAGGATAAAGATCTTTCCATCTAACAGAATCAATGCCACTTCTTAAACGTTCCCAATACCCATAAAAATTATAGGAGATAGATGAATAAAACCTATTGCTAATATCGCTCATTATATCATTTGTCCGGCTAATCATATCTTTTGTCCGCGTAGTATAGGCCCAAAACTCCTTCTTTACAGTATGATTAGCAGTACTATACTCCTTTCTATGAATGATCAAGCTAGACCCTCTATATCGACTACATATATTATACGACGTTTTATAGACCACAGTATTACCCCTAATTTCACCTCTCGTCCGATCATATCCAAATCTAGAACATAACATAGCCCTAATAACATAACCTTTATTTTTTATCATGATCTTCATATTTTGATTTTTGGCTGTTGCACTAAGTTACTTAGGACTCTCTAGTTTTGGGGATGTGTTTTTTTTTTCCCCTAAAGGGTGTATCAATTATTATGTGTATTTTTTTTTTATTTTATTTTATTTTATTTTTTATATTTTATTTTCCTCTAAAGGGTGTATCAATTATTATGTGTATTTTTTTTTTATTTTGATTTTATCATGATATAAAAGTTAGGAATCTACTTATGTAATAGAGTCGATCCCCTAAGGTTTTGAGCAGCGGTGTAGTATCAGATCCCAAAGATAGTAAGTCTTTTCTTTCTTATGAAGGAAAGTCTTTTGCAAAGATTCTATATAAATTTATATATCAGATATTTTCATATATGATATACGAAACCGAGATAGTTACCTTTCAGAAAATTCTAATGATAGTGGAAATGCCGACGCTTTATTCTTCTGTTCTGAAGGTAGGAGAAAAGATAAAACTAAAAAAAAAAACTGATTAAATTCTTAATCAAAATTAAAGTTTGAAACTCATGTAATTAACCTCTTTTCTTTTGGTTAACTCAAAAAAAAATGGGATAGATCCACGAGAAATCTCATTCAATTAGATATCTATATATATGTATATATGATATATGTATATGTAAATTAAAGAAAAATGTGACACAAAAAGAATTGACTGCTGAGCCGTATGAGGTAGGAAACTCTCAAGTACGGTTCTAAGGGAAGGAGTTTACCCGCCTATTCCGACCGCGGAGAACAGGCCATTAGACAGGGAGATTCTGAAATTGCGGAGGCTTGGTTCAATCAAGCCGCTGAGTATTGGAAACAAGCTATAGCCCTTACTCCCGGTAATTATATTGAAGCGCAGAATTGGTTGAAGATCACAAAGCGTTTCGAATAAGAACAATCTGTTTATATTTTTTTATATTTTTATATATTTTTTTTTATTCTATTTGTTATAAGTAATATAATTAATTGTTTGTTGGCCCCAGTTGGCCCCATCAGTCAGTCAGTCAGGATAGGATCATTTCTCTAGGAACAGCCAATCAAAGAATTTCATTATATCGAATTTCATTATATCCCTTCTAAGATCGTTCTATTTCGTCTGATATTTCGTAGGGATAAACGATACGCCGATATAGTCGAGAATT